AGACCTCTCTGAGATAAATAGTCTTTTTTGTGCAATTCCAAATGTGAAGTAAGTCTCCGTATCTTATTGGTGAAAGTTACTACTTGAAATTCAACAGATCCTCTGTTTTCTTTGTTTTCTTCTTGTTCTTGAAAAATAATTGAAATAACTGAATTTTTTACCATAAAATAATTTAACACTCCCCTTTTTACAGATATTTATTTTATTGAGCAGTAATAATAATGTCATAAATTTTAATGTAGTATACACAATAATCAGAATTTCTTTATAGACTCCTGATTTTATCAATTAACATTAAATTAACATTAATAAATATGATTTTGGAGTTCATTTGTATAGTGATACAAAAAGACGATACCAAATATTTTAGTACGAAGATTCTGTTGATTAACTTCTAGCTTTAATTGATACGCCATTTCCTACGTCATTTCCTTATTATTGCAGTATCCTACTGTAAGACAGCGTATATGTTCATTTGGTTGGTTACATATAACATCGGTATATTTCGATTACGGACAGAAAAATCTGATTGATAGAACAACAGAATATATCGGAAACTCAAAATTTTGAATCATGGATACATATATATCCTTAACATACTCAAGCGACTCCCATTATTGGTATCAAACCAATAGCGATTCATACAAGCTAAATCTTCTAATCGATAATTAGGCCAAAAAAAGAACTTGAATTTAATTAATTCATTTTTTTTTATGTCAAAATCTTGACTTTCATCCAAAAATTGACTCCATTTTTTTATATTGTTCTCCTTGTAAACTAATGTATGTCTATCCACACCAGTGTTATTCTTTAAATTCAAATTGAAAGAAATGAGAATTCTTAATTCTCTACGACGTCTAGACGATAAAATTTTTTCAGGAAAAAGCAAATCATAATTCTTTTTGTCTGTATTCTTATCAACATTTTTTTGTTTTTGGTATCTTTGATTACTTTGGTGCTTACTTTTATGAACTAATGAAATACCTATGATTTGATACATAAAAAACTGCCCGTCATTTTTTAGAGATAGGCGGGCGGGTTCGATAATTAATATTCCTTTTTTCATTAATTGTGTAAGATTTAAATGCCTCATCATTATATCCAGATTAATTTCTTTCTTTTGAATATAGGATATAGTAATTTTTCTTACATTTATAAGGCTAAGTAGGAGACCGTATATCTGGATATTATTCATCATTTTTTGCTTCAATTGATTCAAACGTCCAGTCCATCTTAATTGCAACGGAAAATCTCCTTTAAGGAATATTTTTAGTTTTTCGATCGATTCTAAAAAAGACTCTTCAATATTGTTTTGATTCTTTAATTCAAAATATTGTTTTGAATTTGATGGGCTAAAATTTACAAAAGCCCCCTCTTGCTTTCCGTTGATTTTTTTATTTTCACTAAAATTCGGATTTATATTCAAATTAAAAAGAAGTAATTTGCTTGGGATAAACCAAGGTTTCTCTTTATATTTATCATAAAGTATCACAAACTCTGGAAAGAAAAAAACTTTCGGATTCGATATGACGCAATTTAAGATTAAAAATTTTTCATTCAGTCCCATCCAATCAAAAAATACCTTTTTGTAATTTAAATTTGAATCAATCGGAAGATAAAAAAGACCATTATTATGAATTTTCTCCATTATTTGGTCCTTATTAGGCTCAACCTTAATATTTTTATTAATTTTACACAAAATTTTTCTATCTTTATTTTTTTCTATATATATAATATCTCTTTTTCCTAGATAATTCTTCCTAGGAATATTCTTGAGTATGTTAAAAAATTTTTCTTTATTTCTGGTGGGATTTTCTTGGTTCTTATTTGTTTCTAATGATGATCTATAAATATAGGAGTTATTCTTAGTTTCAGAATGAATAGATTTATATGATAAAAGATCATATCTATAGTTTTTTTTAAAATTCTCCTCTTTATTTGGTAATAAATAGACTTTCCAATTTTGTTTTTTTTTTGAATCAAGTAATTGGTCTTTTTCAGAGGAATACCGTTTGGTTAAATCTTTATTTTGAGACGCATGACATTGATTGATTCTATTTCTCCATTTTTTGGGGGGGATTAATCTAGACGACGTAATCTGACATAAATCATATTCATAATGACCTCTTAACCAGTTTTTCCATGGGTTCATTCTAGAACTAGAATTTGGAATTTTTTTATGTCTTAATTCGGAATGAAATAATCCTTGTCTTCCAACAAAATCCTTTATTTCAGTCTTAAGAAAAAAAGACGGTCCATTATATTGAAGAATAGATCTTAACTTATTGAAGTTAATAATTTGGGTTTGTGATAAGTTTAAAAATACATATTTTTGTGACAAGTAAGATAAATCAAAAAAAATATCTGACTTCCGGTTACTATTTCTAAGATTATTAAAAGCCCTTTTTATAGTCATAGGCGAAATAAAGTCAATTTTATTTTGTTTTGTTTTATTATTGTCAATGTATTTATCATTATCAAGAATTTGTTTTGTGGATTC